TGTCGGAAAAAGTTTTTATTCAAACATTGATTGGGCGTGTACTAGCAGACGATATATATATGGGCCCGCGATGCATTGCCATTCGAAATAAAGATATTGGTATTGGACTTGTCAATCGATTCTTAACCTCTCGAATACAGCCAATATCTATTCGAACTCCCTTTACTTGTAGGAGTATATTTTGGATCTGTCGATTCTGTTATGGACGGAGTCCTACTCATGGCGACCTGGTCGAATTGGGCGAAGCTGTAGGTATTATTGCGGGTCAATCTATTGGAGAACCGGGTACTCAACTAACATTACGAACTTTTCATACTGGTGGAGTATTCACTGGGGGTACTGCAGAACATGTACGAGCCCCCGCTAATGGAAAAATCAAATTTAATGAGGATTTGGTTCATCCCACACGTACACGTCACGGACATCCTGCTTTTCTGTGTTATATAGACTTGTATATAACTATTGAGAGTGAAGACATTCTACATAATGTGAATATTCCACCTAAAAGTTTTCTTTTAGTCCAAAACGATCAATATGTAGAATCCGAACAAGTGATTGCTGAGATTCGGGCAGGAACATACACTTTCAATTTTAAAGAGAAGGTTCGAAAACATATTTATTCTGATTCAGAGGGAGAAATGCACTGGAGTACCAATGTGTACCATGCATCTGAATTTACATATGGCAATGTTCATCTCTTACCAAAAACAAGCCATTTATGGATATTAGCAGGAGGGTCGTGCAGATCCAGTGTAGTCCCTTTTTCACTTCACAAAGATCAAGATCAACTGAACATTCATTCGCTTTCTGTCGAACGAAGATATAGTTCTAACCGCTCAGTGACTAACGAGCAAGTGAAACAGAAACTCTTTCGTTCGGATATTTCTGGTAAAAACGAAGGCAATCCTCCGATTTATTCAGAATTAAATAAAATCATATATACTGGTCGTTGCAATATACTATATCCTGCTATTCTCTATCAGAATTCTAATTTATTGTCAAAGAGGCGGAGCAATAGATTCATCATTCCATTCCAGTCGATTCAAGAACGAAACAAAGAAACAATGCTCTATTCAGATTCCGATATCTCGGTTGAAATACCCATAAATGGTATTTTCCGCAGAAATAGTATTCTTGGTTATTTCGATGATCCTGAATACAGAAGAAACAGCTCAGGAATTACTAAATATGGGACTATGGAGGTGCATTCAATCGTAAAAAAAGAGGATTTGGTTGATTATCGAGGGGCAAAAGAATTTAAGCCAAGATACCAAATGAAAGTAGATCGATTTTTTTTCATTCCCGAGGAAGTACATATTTTGCCTGGATCTTCTTCCATAATGGTGCGGAATAATAGTATCATTGGAGGAGATACACTAATCACTTTTAATATAAGAAGCCGAGTAAGTGGATTGGTTCGAGTGGAGAGAAAAAAAAAAAGGATTGAACTTCAAATCCTTTCTGGAGCTATTTATTTTCCTGAAGAGACAGATCAGATAGTCCGACACAGCAGCATCTTAATACCACCAGAATCGGGAAAAACAAATTCGAAGGAATCAAAAAGGAAATGGAAAAATTGGATTTATGTCCAAGGGATGACGCCGACCAAGACAAAGTATTTTGTTTTGGTTCGACCTGTAGAAACATATGAAATAGCAGACGGTATAAATTTATCAACACTTTTCCCTCAGGACCCGTTGCAGGAAAGGGATAACATGAAACTTCGAGTTGTCAATTATATTCTTTATGGAAACGGCAAAGTCCTTTTTGGAATTCCTGACACAAGTAGTCAATTAGTTCGAACTTGTTTAGTATTGAATTGGAACCACGCTAAAAAAGGTTCTTCTATTGGGGAGGCCCATGTTTCCTTTGTTCAAGTAAGGACAAATGATCTGATTCGCGATTTTATAAGAATCGACTTAGTCACCTCCCCCCTTTCGTATACCGGAAAAAGGAACGATTCATCCGGTTCATGGTTTATCTATAATACTGTATCAAGTTGCACCTATACCAATCCGTTTTATTCCAAGGCATGGATTCAACAATCCCTTATCCAAAATCAAGTAACTATTCGTACCTTGTTGAATAGAAATAACGAATATCAATCTTTGCTAATTTTGTCATCATCCAATTGTTTTCAAATGGGGCCATTTAACAGTGTAAAATATCACAATGGAATAAAAGAAGCACTTCAAAGAGACCTCATAGTTTCAGTTAGTAAATTGAAATCATTGGGTTCCTTAGGAACAGCCCTTCCAATTATGAATTTTTACCATTTACTAACCTATAATCAAATCTTGGTAATGAAATATTTTCAACTTGACAATTTTAAGCAGACTTTTGAAATAATTCAATATTATTTAATGGATGAAACTGGAAGGATTTCGAATCCCGATCTATGCAGTAAAAAATTTTTGAATCCATTTCATTTGAATTGGTATTTTATCCATTGTCATTTTTGTGAAGAGAGATCCACAATAATTAGTCTTGGGCAGTTTAT